GCCTTTAAGGATTCCTTAATAAACAACGCGAGCCCGCTTGAACAATTTGAGATTATCCCATTGATTCCTATGAATAAAGGAGACTTGTATTTCTCATTCACAAATCCATCTTTGTTTATGCTGCTAACTCTCAGTTTTGTCCTACTTCTGCTTTATTTTGTTACTAAAAAGGGAGGAGGAAACTCAGTACCAAATGCTTGGCAATCCTCGGTAGAGCTTATTTATGATTTCGTGCTGAACCCGGTAAACGAACAAATAGGTGGTCTTTCCGGAAATGTTAAACAAAAGTATTCCCCTTGCATCTCGGTCACTTTTACTTTTTCGTTATTTCGTAATCCCCAGGGTATGATACCTTATAGCTTCACAGTTACAAGTCATTTTCTCATTACTTTGGGTCTCTCATTTTCGATTTTTATTGGCGTTACTATAGTGGGAATTCAAAGAAATGGGCTTCATTTTTTTAGCTTCTTTTTACCTGCAGGAGTCCCACTGCCGTTAGCACCCTTTTTAGTACTCCTTGAGCTAATCCCTCATTGTTTTCGCGCATTAAGCTCAGGAATACGTTTATTTGCTAATATGATGGCCGGTCATAGTTCAGTAAAGATTTTAAGTGGGTTCGCTTGGACTATGCTATGTATGAATGATCTTTTATATTTCATAGGAGATCTTGGTCCTTTATTTATAGTTCTTGCATTAACCGGTCTTGAATTAGGTGTAGCTATATCACAAGCTCATGTTTCTACGATCTTAATCTGTATTTACTTGAATGATGCTACAAATCTCCATCAAAGTGCTTATTTTTTTATAATTGAACAAAAGCAAGGAGCGAGAGTACAGAGTTTCAATCATAATGCTAATCTTTCGCCCCTATAGAAAAGATCATCAGAGAGGAGACAACTCATTTCTGATTCCAGCCGAGAAGACAAGTAAAAAGAAAGGATAAAGAATGTTATATATTTCAGGAGCTAGATCAGTTTCCGATGAACAAGTAAGAATTGCCTCACAAAGAATTTATGGAATTGGACCTAAAAAAGCCATTCAGGTTCGTTATCGATTAGGTATCAGTGGGAACATAAAGATAAAAGAATTAACGAAGTATCAGATCGACCAAATTGAACAAATGATAGATCAAGATCATGTTGTTCATTGGGAATTGAAGAGGGGAGAACGAGCAGACATCGAACGATTAATTTCTATTTCTTGTTATCGTGGAATTCGTCATCAAGATGGATCGCCCTTACGCGGTCAACGAACTCATACTAATGCTAGGACTTGTCGCAAGCTAATTCGGAAATGAAATAAGTATACCGAAAGTCCTTGGTACTTGTCTGATCAATCACACTGATAGCTTCAATACGGCAACTCCCGCGGGCCTGGGTGCTGACCCCGCGCTCAATCTTATTTTAGAATGACATAATCCTTCCAGTGAGCTCTACATAGAATCAACCAGACTCCTGCTGTCATGGTTATAAGGCTCTCTGGTTGGAGCACTTGTTTATTTTCTTTTTTCGGTATGCCGCTCCGCGAGCAAGGAGTGCCACGCACGAGCGAAGCAAAAAGGGAATTCTTCTATTGGGGATTCTAATGAATGATTCATGAATGACGAATCAAACAATACAATTCTGAAAGGGTCCTTTGATTGCGTATTGAATATAGATCCATGTCTTTCTTGTTCCACTAGCTAGGACCAAATTATCACATGTCCCTTTCGTTATTACAACCTTATTTTTTGATGTCAAAGACCAGAAGCTACGCGAAAATTCTCATTGGATCTCGGTTGTTCTTAACAGCGATGGCTATTCATTTAAGTCTTCGGGTAGCACCACTAGATCTTCAACAAGGTGGAAATTCTCGTATTCTGTATGTACATGTTCCTGCGGCTCGGATGAGTATTCTTGTTTATATCGTTACGGCTATAAACACTTTCTTGTTCCTATTAACAAAACATCCCCTTTTTCTTCGCTCTTCCGGAACCGGTATAGAAATGGGTGCTTTTTCTACGTTGTTGACCTTAGTTACTGGGGGGTTTCGGGGAAGACCTATGTGGGGCACCTTTTGGGTGTGGGATGCTCGTTTAACCTCTGTATTCATCTTGTTCCTTATTTACTTGGGTGCACTGCGTTTTCAAAAGCTTCCTGTCGAACCGGCTCCTATTTCAATCCGTGCTGGACCGATCGATATACCAATAATTAAGTCTTCAGTCAACTGGTGGAATACATTGCATCAACCTGGGAGCATTAGCCGATCTGGTACATCAATACATGTTCCTATGCCCATTCCAATCTTGTCTAACTTTGCTAACTCCCCCTTCTCAACCCCTATCTTGTTCGTTCTGGAAACACGTCTTCCTATTCCATCTTTTCTCGAATCTCCTTTAACGGAAGAAATAGAGAAGCGAATACCCAAGCCTAGTTCACTCGCTGAGTCTCTTTGCATCCATGGCTAGTTGGTGAAAGCGCCCAACCTATACAAGGGGCAAGTAGGTTCGATTCCTGCTGGATGCGTCGTCAAGAAGGATTTCCGGGAATTCCTTTTCTGTTTCAATAGAATCTCTCCTTGAGTTTTAGCTCCTAGTTTGGAACTATGGTAAAGTAGTCCCTTAGCTGCCTGCCTTGATTCCCGAGTCACAGTAGCTACGCGTAAGTAAGCGTGGGCAATAGAACGGAATGGAATAGTTGTTGCATTTATTCAAGCAAGGAGCGGAGTAGTTTACTCGCGGGAATAAGGGAATGCGATGTCAAAAAGAAAGGATTGAATGGATGAGCGGAGCAGTGAGTGTAAGCGAACGGACCGGGCATGTGATATGCTTGAGAGGGGGATAGTTTTCTTTGATGGAGATGTCCTGGTGTCAGCAACGGGAGCAATGAGAGCAAATCTGGTAATGAGGCGGGGGCGAAACGAAACTCTGGTTTCCTGGTATGTGTGGATTGTAGCGCAGAACAGGGCTTGACTGGAAAAGTAGTGAAATGGCAAAATAGGAAGTCTCACTATAGGCTAGGAGCCATCGATTAGCTCGGCTTGTCCTATGTTTTAGCTTAACTCATCGTATCGGGGGGTTGACCTTAAGAGCTCTGGTCTAGCGGCCGTTAGATGTCCTTTATAGCCACCGTTACTTTGACTTGTTTTCTGCTCTGATCGTAGATCTACTACGGCTGCGGCTTTCTCTTGCTGATTTCGCTATTTTTGAGTATTGGATATCGTGTGAGTCTTCTCCCAGTTGTTGCTTAGCTGCTTTCTGGGCATCGCTCTCTGTTTTTACAAGCAAGTAAGTAAACCCCTTGGCTTGGCTCAACCTTCTAATCCTTCTTTCACTGACTACTAGGGAAGGAAAACTAAGCTGTAACTGTAGTTGGCAGTTCGAGTTCTGGACGGATGGGACCTGAAGCTCACAAGTAATAACAAGTCAGTGTGCTCTTACTTCTGAGTTCTAGTTCTTAGCAGCACAAGCGGGAGCCAGGGGGAAGGCCTGAAGGTTGCAAGCCCATCCAATTCAACTCCTACTGGAACTGGCTGACTTTCGCTTTCAAATGGGGCCGGGACTCCAAAAACAAAAAAGGCAAAGGGGATCAAAGGCAGAAAGAAGTGATTAGGCCCTGAGGACTGCAAGGGGAGAGGTTGACCACTGGACTCTAACTGCCCGCAAACTCCTGGTATTCATGCTATGCCCCTTAGCCACTTATCCTAGTTAGACGAGGCAAAGCACGAAGCACAAGAAGGGATCAGCACTCTGACAGATATTGGTGAGAAGACTGAGACACTTCGCCCTTCCAAAGAAAAGGCGACTGCTAGCGAGCAGGAGGACGAAATGAGGGGGCCATCAGAGAAAGAAGTCCCACCGAGATTGGCAGGGACTAAAGAGAATCCCATTTCTCCAAGGGACAATATCCAATAAATAGAAGAAGAAAGTCTGCCCAAGGCATGTACCAAATCTTTCACATACCCCCACCAGGTATCTGGCTCCGCAAAGAAACTAGCTAAAACAGAGCTCGCATGTAACATAGGGGATTGCCTCATCCGCACCGCCAGCAAGCCTTTCTACCTTTCTACAGCGAAGATTCAAGGAGAACGTTGATTTCAAAGGAGTCTTCGGTCCAGCTTGAGCTTGATTGTAAGGAAATTGAGCTTGATTCTAAGGAATCGAAAGCTAAGCGAAGACCATCTATCCCTACCCCTAAGCCACTACTGTTGTTAAAAAACCAATGCAAAAGATAAAAATAAATGAAAGAAAAAATGAATCTAGTAATAAACAAAAAGAATAAATAAGGCAGAACGAGACCAAATAGTCCCTCATTAAACCAACTTGAATCTGAACTTCTATTTAGAACGCAAAAGCCCATCTTTTTCTTTATATGTCTAAGGAATTCTGGATTTTTTCGATTGCTCCTGATAAATGGGTCGTAGCATTGAATGTACTCTCGAGTGATCGAATGACTCTCTATGACACAATTACTTACCTATGGATGGACCCCTCGTAACCAGGATTCTATCACGATCGATTGAACATCTAGTGAACGCTTTAGTCTTGTCTCATCCGGATTGATTGACTCCAGAACTAGCTTACTGAGCGAATCCGAATTCATTTCGAGACGTGGAGACTGTTCAAACTGAGTATGTTGGAATCTATCAAGGTTTTTGGCTCGCAATAAAGCTAGGGTCCTGATCGAGCAACTAGTAGTCCTATCTATCCACCTCTCCAGACACAATATCTTGAGTACCTATGATGGTGACCACATCTGCTGGCATGTGATGTTTGGACATAGAATCGAGTCCTTGTGAATGGGCAGAGCCAGGTGCTCTTATTTTACGACGGTAGGGACGATTGCTTCCATTACTGACCAGAAAGACACCAAATTCTCCTTTAGGTGCTTCAACTGCGGTATAGGTAGAAGGAGCTGGTACGGAAAAACCTTCTGTATAAAGTTCGAAATGGTTAATTGAGGTAGAGTAGACTGATGATCCTGTAGTCATTCGGCCGGCTATTGAAAGAAAAAGCTTGCATC